AAATGGGATATGCATTTGAAATAGATACCCGAGTTATTACATATATCATGATCGATACAGAAATGGATCGAGTCATCTGTTCCTTTACCCAAGAAAAAATATTTCTATTTTGCATGGTTCAATCATTGATCCCAGAATTTCTACAATAAATTAGAAAGGTAACTAACTAGTGTAGTTCCCTATTCACGAGTCTGCCATTGTACTGGAATAATTGTACTAGAATATGGGACGAATACCTTGAACAGGTATAAGTATAAATAAAGAATAAGTAAGATTGAAAATACTTTCTTTATTCTTTAAACACGAAGAAACATTCTTATTTGATTGATATCAAGAGATCAAATGAGTTCTTTATTCGTTGATTGAATGATAAATGACTACAAGCGAAGGAGATACACGATTTAAATAATGGAAGATCCAATATTTCACAATTGTATCTAGAATAACTGGAAAAGTGGAAACAAGACCGGATATAATTTTATCGTTATGAGACAATCCAAAATCGTTGTAGACCGAACCAATCATAAGTTCCCAACCATGGGTTGAATGAAATCCGATCCATAAATCAGTAACTAAAAGAATTGAAAAAGCTTTTATTGTGTCACTCAAGTTATACAGGAATTCCTGAACCCAAGAATTAAGAATAACAAGTTCTTCATTACCCAGAATACAATAACCACTTAGAATAGCGAAACAGATTATATTTGTCGATAAATTAAAAATAATATGGAGATTATACTCATCGTGTGTTTTGACTAATTGTACCGTTTCCTTGTGTATTCCTATACGAAGCTTTTGTATCTGTGTTTCAGGGTATTCCTTTATCATTTCGTCCAAGAGGAATAGTTCTTCTAATTCTATAAATTTTTCTAGAATCCTTTTCTCTTGAATATCATTCAAGAAAGTTTCGGATTGCCGGGTATTCCACCAATTAATAACCCAAGGTTCCAGACTTTTATTAAATGAAAGAGAGACCCACCAGGGCAAAAATACTATGGATACAAGATATGGGAGGGAAGTCAATAGTTTTTTTTTTTCATTTTTTATCTGTAAATTGTTAATGAATCTGCTGCATTCGTGGATTTTATCAGATATTTATCTGAACACAAATTCTATAAACTAAGGTATCGTATCGAACCAATGAATCTATTCCCATTTTTGTGTAAAAATTTAGTCCTTGTATTTAGAAAAATTGAGATATCTCTATTGGGTAAATTCCAACTAATTTCATCTCCATTTGTTATTTGGTCCTGTCGATGACTACTCGAAAATCCACTAGAAGTAACGAATATGATTTGGATTTCGAAACAAAAAAATGCCTTCTCGGATCAATTAATTATTTCGAAATGTTTCACCGCCTAACCACAGTCCAGGAATAATGTAACCTATAAATTCGAAATATTGGGTCTAAAAGGATGAATTCTGTATTACGAAATAAATGTTCAAATATGTTTGATGAATGCATACTTAATTAGACTTTTTATTTTTATTAGTATAAATTATATAAAATTTTATTTAGTATAAATTATAAATTGGGGACTCCCTGCGCATAAAAAAAAAGGGTTTTGGTATAGAAAAAATGGATTTTTATTAGAGTTTAGTTATTCCATATAAAATCTCCCACTTTTGTTTTATTCCATGTGGGTTTACCCGCTAACAGAAGGGAGAAATAAAATCTAATATGTTTTGATCAAATAAGTCTTTTGAAAAAACTTCAATTGTATTAAAAAGGGAATTAGCAAGTTCTCTCCCTCATACTGAGAAAACATTAATTCTTCATTTCAAAATACTTCGATTGGTACACGCAAGAAATAGGCTAATTCGGCAGCTTTTTGTTCAATTTCTCGTGGAGTAAGATTCTCATCAGTGCCAGTCAAGGGAACCGCCCCTTGGCCTCTTATTTCCATATAAAGGACACGACGAGGATAAAGACCCTCTTTAACCTCCATTCTGATGGATTGGATATCTCTCATAAGGAAACGAAGGAAAATGCGACGATTTATTCCAGGAAATCCCCAACGAAAAATACAAACAATTCCTTCTTTTCTATCAAATCGGTCATAACCACTACCTACATTCCACGCAATTGTACACCACAAATAGGAACTAATAAATAGACCCGCGATCCCATAAAAAGACATTATGATCCCTTGCGGAAAAAAAAATATTTGCTGAGATGGAAATACGGATATAAGATTCCTACCGAGATAACTGGAAGTTCCAACCACTAAGAACCCTAATGAACCTAAAAAAAGGCTACAGGCCAAAAAAAAATTACTTGTTTTTCGAGACCCCGTTATAAGTTCTATCCAGATATGCTCTGATCGCCAGTTCATACTATACTTACTATACTAAGGTTGTATTCGATTGGAATTGAGAGAATAACCCAAATGAATTTGACTTTACTTTTCTTGACCCCCAAGTAACTCTCATCAACTAGCACTATTTTGACGGGAACTATTAGGAGTAATTAGTTAAATAAATTGACTTTATATTTAAAACTATTCGCCGATCCATTTTTAACCAGCTATACCCATATATAATCTGCATTTATGTAGATATCGTGTATCCGTATGCATATGAGTCTCTCATTTGTGTTCGGAAAGAGCCACATATCGTACCATATTAGACTAAATAAATATTTGTATTATGATCCAGTGTTGAAATAAATTGATGAGATTTGCTCTCATCGAATCTAGACAATCTTATTTTCTTGGACATGAAGAGATAAAGAAGCCATTGCAATTGCCGGAAATACTAGGCCCACTAAAGGCACAAAAATAGAGGGTAGATCTGTCATAGAATGGGTGCCCCAATTTAATATTTGTATTTTAAAGATATCTTATGATAAGTATATCTAATATAAATAATATTAAGTAGTTAATAAGTGCAAGGAATATAGACCTGAATTAAGTGTACCTAATTCATCGTTCTACATAAATATGTTATGATAATTCACTTTAAATATCAAAAACTTTCCTATTCTTCTTCTTCCATCCTTTTTTATTCTTTCTCTTTCTTTTTTTTTTATGTCTTCCCTTCCCCCAATTCCTCGGAAACTTACTCTTTTATCTTTTTTATCCCATTGATTTATAAAGGATTCATGATTAGTAATCAGGAATAGGGATAAGATAAAAAATAGAATAATCGATCTGGAGGAAAAAATAATAATTATCCGAAACTTCCGGCTCTTACTACAAGTGGAACTTATGTCACCAAAGAAAACACCACTCTTCTTTTTTTTTTTTTTATTCTTTCTCTTTCTTTTTTTTTTATGTCTTCCCTTCCCCCAATTCCTCGGAAACTTACTCTTTTATCTTTTTTATCCCATTGATTTATAAAGGATTCATGATTAGTAATCAGGAATAGGGATAAGATAAAAAATAGAATAATCGATCTGGAGGAAAAAATAATAATTATCCGAAACTTCCGGCTCTTACTACAAGTGGAACTTATGTCACCAAAGAAAACACCACTCTTCTTTTTTTTTTTTTTACGATGAACTAAATACTCGTTCGCTACAAATAATTGAATTGAATCGAGTGCTATACTTTAATATATTGAATTTTGATTCAGAGGAAAGAAACCGTGGAGCTGAAATAACTCACTCAGAACACCCCTTAAAGGATTACGTGGTACGATTGGGTCGAATAAGCCCTTATGGAATGAATACTCAGCCGCTTGTGAACCATCGGGTACTGTTTTATTCAATGTTTGTTCAATTACTCTTTTACCCGCAAATGCAATGTAGGCATTTGGTTCAGCAATAATGACATCTCCCAACATACCAAAACTGGCTGTTACTCCACCAGTTGTAGGAGATGTAAGGATTGATATATAGAATAACTTTTTATTTGATTGATAATCATATAAAGCAGAAGATATTTTAGCCATTTGCATCAAGCTCAAACTTCCTTCTTGCATGCGTGCTCCCCCAGAAGCACACACAATAATGACAGGTAAAGATTGATTAGTAGCATACTCGATCAAACGGGTGATTTTCTCGCCGACTACGGATCCCATACTACCTCCCATAAACTGAAAATCCATAACCCCAACTGCTATTGGAATACCATTTAGTTGACCTATGCCTGTTTGAACAGCTTCAGTTAAACCTGTTTTTCTTTGATAAGAATCAATACGATCTTTATAAGGTTCTTCCTCTGAATGAAATTCAATAGGGTCCATAGAGACCATCTCTTCATCCATAGGATCCCAAGTGCCCGAATCAATCAAAAGTTCGATTCTATCTGAACTACTCATTTTCAAATGATATCCACACTGTTCACAAATATTCATTTTTGACTTAAAAAATTTTTTATAATTTAATCCATAACAATTTTCACATTGAACCCATAAATGTTTGTATCTTTGATTTATATCGAAATCATTAGACTCTTCTCTTATATTGAGATCGCTGCCATTATTACTAGTTTTTATACTCGAATTCCCACTTTTACTACTTTCAGTATAAATGAAACTATAATTATAACTGTTACTGTAATAATCGGTATCACCTGAAATAGAACTATTAATACTAACTTCAAAATGAAGATAACTATTAATGCAACTATTAATGTGATTATTCCAACTAGATTGAGTATCATACATGTAATGATAATAGTAGTTCTTGGACCCACTATTCAAATAACTAGAAAAAAAACTTTCTAGTTCACTCATAAACATAAAAGAACTATCATTGTCAATCTCAAAAATCTGATTTTCAATATCAAAATAGACAGAATAATTGTCACCATTACTATCTCTAACTAAAAAGGTGTCATCAGAGACCAAACTCCAAATATTCCCGATATCAAATAAATAATCAACATTACTGAAAGCATAATTGTCACTATTACTCCAACTAGGAGTGTTTTTCCCCTTATCATTTATAATGGGTTCTTCACTTCTACTGGTATTTCCAATAACATCAGAATTATCCATTGATTTACTTAGCCCACATCTATGTTCTAACTTTTTGTTAAACAACATCGAATTGA